TTCGTGACAATAAAAAGGTTTATTTTGAAGCAAACCTACAAAATGGGGCATAGTTTAGTGGTAGAGTCGGCTGAATCGTAAATGATCTACAGAAGATACTTCGAATGGAATCACGCGTTGTCGAACGATTCGACAGACAAAATCTCCCCATCCAAAAACCAACTCATAGAAATAGAAGAGGGCGCAAACGTTGATACATTTCGGACCAATTATTGTCTCTGAAATAATGAATTGGGGTTATTGTTCTGCCAAAAGGCGATACGTCGGGGGATTCCTAACTCATCCAAGTTCAAATGGGCCCCTATTACATAAAGTCTGCATTGGTAGAAGTAGAATTGGAATGATGAACAACTGGATTGGGGTAGATTGGAATAGAAAAAAAATAAGTATTGTACAGAAACAGAAAAATGACTACTTGCTTTGCTAAGCCGGTTATACGAAGAAAAGCCTATTGTACAATGAAACTTACCAAAGAGCTTCATTTTTGAAACTCTGGTTTTTCTACAAATACAAGAACAAGAATAGGCCCTAGATCATGTGACTTACTATTCGATTTGATTTGGTTGGGTTAGGTTGGAGTTTTTCTTGAGCCAGCCCATGTTATGATTTTGACTTCATAAATTGACTTTGGTATACCAAAGCAAAGGTGTATCACTAAATCCTGGATCATGAACAATAAAGAAAAAAGTCGTATGTCATTCACACACGAAGATTAATGAAGAAGAATGGATTTTTTTTATCCAAGATTTGAACCGATCCGGTTGGATCCATTGGAATAAATTCTTGTTTTCATGCCCCGAGGGATCTCCGTGATCCTGTGGGAATGATTCCATTTCTATGGAACAATCAACCGGCCGGCCACGCGCACTAATTAGGAAATGAATACAAAAATGTATAGGGCTATACGGACTCGAACCGTAGACCTTCTCGGTAAAACAGATCAAACTGATTATTATCGAAATGATTCGAACTGTTTCAAAGACCCAACATGCGTTTTTTTTTGCATTGGGCTCCTTCATTAACTGATAGAAAGATCGGCTAGTCCACCATATTTGTTTCTTGACAGGAAGATAACGAGATGGCTCCATGCGCTCGGATTCATTATTTGTATTCTGATCCAGGAGCAATACCAAAGTGTTTCAAAGAAGGGTTACCCTGACGTAGGTCTGCCTCCGGCCTAGATCAACCTAAGTTAAATGGAGTCTCTATCGATCCGTCCCAAGAGTCAAATATGATACTTCATACACCTTAAAGTTCATAGGACGAAAAGAGGTTATTTTGAGGTCCTTATACTCATTATGCCTAGCATTGAATAGACTGGGTATTCACCTTATCAATGATCAAACCAATGATGGGTTCTATTTGGTACCTGAATTGGCACCTGAATCGGACCGAACCAAATTTTTGTCATGCTATTGTTCTCTTGTTCCTCGAATCCATGGAGTAAGACATTGATTTCTCAATAAGATCAATTCTGTTGATTGCATGATGGGCTCCTCTGAAAAAGCATTGGCGCGCGTGTAAACGAGGTGCTCTACCTAACTGAGCTATAGCCCTTGTCATAGACATATTAACATCTAGATAATTTCTTGTCAAGATGGATATTCCATAATCCCACATGATAGCTCTCTGATCCGTTTCCTGCCAAGGATTGGTATTGCTGAGAAGTCATATTCTGTCTATAATCTCCGATGTGATTGGTCCCATTTTTTCTTTCTCTTTGTGATGATAAATGACCTACTTAACCCAGTGGTTAGAGTATTGCTTTCATACGGCGGGAGTCATTGGTTCAAATCCAATAGTAGGTAGAACTTATTAGATACCATTGACTCTGGTATCTAATAAGTTTTTCTACCCACCTTCTTTTCTTTTTTTATGGATTTTGTACCCTTTCCCTATTATCCTCCCACTACTCATACTCATATTTGTATTTTTTTTTTTTTGTTCGTTACATCAGATTACACTTGAGTGTATCCAATTGGCGGAATCCAAATAGGGTGTATAAACAGAACTTCTTTTGATTATTCTGATGCATCGACTAGTACGAAATAACATTGATAGCCTCTACTCGTGTCCTAGCTCGTCTAAGAGCTAGATTCGCCTCAATTGCTTGTCTCTTGCCTTCAGCTCTACTCAAGTTAGCTTCAGCTATTTCAAGAGTTCGCTGAGCTTCTTGTGGATCAATGTCACTACCCTTCTCTGCATCATTTACTAAAATGGTGATCTCATTATTGCCTATTCTAGCGAAACCGCCCATCACAGCCATCGTTACCCATTGGTCCTTGAGGCGTATTCTCAAAATACCTATATCTACAGCTGTGGCAATAGGGGCGTGGTTTGGTAATACGCCAATTTGGCCACTATTAGTAGATAAAATGATTTCTTTCACTTCTGAATCCCAAATAATTCGATTAGGAGTCAGTACACAAAGATTTAAGGTCATTTCTTCAATTTGCTCTCCTCTTCTAAGTTTATAGCCTTCGCAGTAGCTTCATCGATG